GGTTGGTCCTATTTTCTATGAGCGAACGCATAGATACTTGTTCATCATTCGAACAACCTATTTGTAAGAATTTTCCTTTATTCATTCTGTCTTCCTCTATGAACTTTCCAATCTATGGATAAAATACGATAAACGGCAATATTATGAAGACAATAAACCCATTTTTACGTTTCCACATCAAAGTGAAGTATAGTACTTAAATTAACTCCTTTTTCTTTCATTTAATGCCTATTGGTGTTCCAAAAGTCCCTTTTCGGAGTCCTGGAGAGGAAGATGCGATTTGGGTTGACGTATAGTGCGACTTGTCAGACGTATTGGGTCATATGGGATTTCCCCGTTCTCTCCCCCGATCGAGATATCCTCTATTTCGCCCAATAAAGATTGATTGAACCATCAATAATTTGGAGCGTGAAGTACAAGTAGATCCATTTTTGGGGGGGGATCAATATTAATATTATCCATTAGAATAATTTATGGTTGGCTTGGTTGGACCAATAAAATGAAGTTTCCAGGCTCCGTTCAGAAAATACCCAATTGGTCATATATGTATGATTATCACTTGTATCATAAATGATTCCTATTTTATTTATAGATCTCAAACTGCCAATCAATCGAGTAATATGATGAATACATCGAATATTTTATTTGGCGGAAGACATGAAATGAAGATGAAATGAATTGAAAAAAAAAAAAGGAAGTCGTAGCAAAAAGAAGTGGTATTGGGATCATTTGTCCTATATGTGCAAATCAAAATCGGGCAAATCTTTACCCGGAGTAGAGCATAAACCTAAAAGAATTGAAGAGGCCCATGCAGGAACAAGAAAATTACATCGTGATTTGGATTGGATCTCGATGAAACAATACATCAATGAGAGGTTAGTTCGATAAGTTTAGTGAATTCTGTTTTATAGGGAGGCAAGCCCAAATTTATCTTTCTTGAAAAATGGAAGAAAAAGTCCCTTCATTAGGAATTAAAAAAAACCTGCTATGAAAAAAGAAAGAGGGCTGGAATCGACACATTGATTCTTTTTTCGCAATTTTTTTTTGAACCGTATGCACCCAAAGGTGCGTGTACGGTTCCTAAGGGATACAATTTTGTCCTAATCAACCGACTTCATCGCGAAAGATTACTTTTTTTAGGCCAAGAGGTTGATAGCGAGATCTCGAATCAACTTATTGGTCTCATGGTATATCTCAGTATAGAGGATGATACCAGAGATCTGTATTTGTTTATAAACTCTCCCGGCGGATGGGTAATACCCGGAATAGCTATTTATGATACTATGCAATTTGTGCCACCAGATGTACATACAATATGCATGGGATTAGCAGCTTCAATGGGATCTTTTATCCTGGTCGGAGGAGAAATTACCAAACGTCTAGCATTCCCTCACGCTTGGCGCCAATGAGTTTTTTATTTGAGAGAAAAAGAAGACTATGCCTTCGCCATATGGAATATTAATAAAATAAAATAATAAGTAATAATAGCATGGCACTTCGAGTTCGATATAAGCAAACCTTTCTTGTTTTTTCATAACATGAGATTATGTATCGAAAGAGTAGTATGAGACAAAAGTTATTTCCGATTTGATCTTATCTATCGGGGGTCCATTTCAGCGTCACAAACTTTTTTCTTTTTTGTTTTCACACCAGAAGTATCTTTCCAATTTATGAAAGAGTACGAAAAAAAAAACAGGATCATTTTTTCCTTAATCGATCGGATCAAAAAGAAACTTTGGGATTGCTGAATCACAGACGATATAAATATATAAAGCAACGGAACCATCATAGTATTTTTTGAATTCCTCCGAAAGGAAGGATGGTAAATGGAATGGATCATCTAACGATCCGGGTTTGATAGATCCTATTTATCTCTTTCTTCGATGGAAGGGAAAAGTAAATTCCATTGTAGAGCCGTATGCAATGTGCAAAGGATGCCTGTACGGTTGTTCAATTCTATCTTTTTTTTTTCTTCTTGTTATTTTATTCTTTATCTCTTCTCTTCCCTTCACTCCATCATGTGAGATAGAGAAACAACTCATTATGTTATATCATCAGGGTAATGATCCACCAACCTGCTAGTTCTTTTTATGAGGCACAAACAGGAGAATTTATCCTGGAAGCGGAAGAGCTACTTAAACTTCGCGAAACCCTCACAAGGGTTTATGTACAAAGAACGGGCAACCCCTTATGGGTTGTATCCGAAGACATGGAAAGGGATGTTTTTATGTCAGCAACAGAAGCCCAAGCTCATGGAATTGTTGATCTTGTAGCGGTCGAAAATAGCGGGGATTTCACGTAAATCCGCGATTCCATTCCGAACCATAACATGGTTCGAATAAACCTTGATTTCATATTTTATCTTCTAAAATATTATATGAAATGGAAGTAATTCATAATTATCCGGTTAGGATCGATCTAAACCAGCCCATTCTGTATACGATTTAGCATGCCAACTATTAAACAACTTATTAGAAACACAAGACAGCCAGTCAGAAATGTCACGAAATCCCCTGCTCTTCGGGGATGTCCTCAGCGCCGAGGAACATGTACTAGGGTGTATGTGCGACTCGTTCAAATCATGAGCTGGAACAAAAGAAAAGAAAGGAGACAATTTTTCCAGTATCAATGACCAGTACCACTGAATAGGATAGAACGGAAGCACTATCTAAAAGGCAAAAGGTCTATCATATACCTCTATTGTGTATGAAATTTATGGTTTCCATTGGTGCAAATCCAATCACCTCAATTTGAGATGAGAAGCAATTCCCCGTTGGTAGCAAATGGTTATCCATTAAGCGGGGGAAATGGTATTTAAGAAGCAGAAAGATTATGCCCCCACTCTTGCAAGAACGGACTAACAGGGTCAGTTACCTAGCCAACCTTTATAATTAAATGCCGTTACTGTATGGGTAGATCTCATTGTGAAAAGATCTATTACTGGATAATTCATGGGTAGAGCCAAAGATTGGGAACTGTACAAGTTACCAATAACATTCATTAAATGAGGGAGGGAGCTCCGGCGTATAGAGAGGACCTCACCGTTTAAGAAGTAACCATAGAAACGATGGAACCCACTATTTTTTTATCCATTTATATTCACTACTTATCTTTTTTATTTTTCTTATTTTTCTTTATAGTATTTTTTTGATACCTAGTATCAAAAAAATTTCTTATTTCGAGGGGAAACGTCTGGAAAAAAGAAAAAAATCGTGGTTGGGAAGGTCATAGTAGCAAAAGCCATTGGAATTTTTATTTTATACATCGGAAGAATCAGTTTTGTTATTAATAGACCAGAAGAGGAGAAAAGAATGACTGAAAGAAAAGAAATCAATTAGTTATTCATCAAAGTTTAATTTGATTCAATGACCAGAATTAGACGGGGATATATAGCTCGGAGACGTAGAACAAAAATTCGTTTATTTGCATCAACCTTTCGAGGGGCTCATTCAAGACTTACTCGAACCACTACTCAACAGAAAATGAGAGCTTTGGTTTCGGCTCATCGGGATAGGGGCAGGCAAAAGAGAAATTTTCGTCGTTTGTGGATCACTCGGATAAATGCAGTAATTCGTGAAAATAAGGTATCCTATAGTTATAGTCGATTAATACACGATCTGTACAAGAGGCAGTTGCTTCTTAATCGTAAAATACTTGCACAAATAGCTATATCAAATAGGAATTGTCTTTACATGATTTCCAATGAGATCATCAAATAAGGAGATTGGAAAGAATCCAACGGAATGATTTAAACGGAGTTCCCCGGAGAATGAACTCCGGGAAGTTAGAGTAGAAATGAATATGAAAATTAATAAAAATTAAGTAGTAAAAATTAAGTAGTAAAATGAATAAAGAATAAATACGTTTCAATAAAAAAAATATTTCTTCTTCTTCTCCAATTCTTTTTTTTTTTCTTACGACGCGACAATCAAACCTGGATTCTCAGATTTTTCGAACAAAACAAAACATCAATCTGAGTTTGAGTTCGGATTGGAATTTTGATTCAATTGAGGAGTAGGCCTATTTATTTCTGGTTCTAGGACCAGGAGTTCTAGGGGTCGACTCGGCTCTCTCAAATTGTTTCTCATTATTAAGAAAAGGTAACGAAGATAAAATACGAGCTTGTTTTATAGCAATAGTAATTAATCGTTGTTGTTTCAAGGTCAATCTATTCACTCGTCTAGATAATATTTTTCCCTGTTCACTAATAAATCGACTAATTAAACTCATGTTTCTATAATCAATTCGATCCCCCGATCCAATTGGGGGCAAACGCCTACGAAAAGATCGCTTGGATTTCAGAAAGAGTCGCTTGGGTTTATCCATGGTTTATTCCTTATCTCTAAAATCCTATTTCTTTCTGAATTCTAATTCATTTATTTTGATTTTGGATCCGACCAAAATAGGATTTGTTTATTTATAGTGTATATTTTTACGTTTTTTATATTTTATAATTCTAATTTTTTTATTTTGATTATATAATATATATAATATAGAATTATTTTCTATTCATTATGTTATTGTTATGTAATATATTTATATGAAATTTATATCAATATGAAAATGTAATATGTAATTTTTTCCTGTTCCTTGGAAGGGTGGCACACACGCATTCCGTTCCACCTATTTCTTTATCTCCCCATGAATCGTATGCTTGAAACAATAGGGACAGAATTTTCTCAATTCCAATCGACTAGGCGTATTGTGTCGATTCTTTTGAGTAATATATCTGGAAACGCCCGGTGATTCCTTATTAACACCGTTTCGGACACAATTGATACATTCCAAAATAACTCTAACTCTGACATCTTTACCCTTGGCCATGAACCTCCTTTTCTTTGGATTGACTCAACTCTTTTATTTTATTTTCGATCCGAAGCGAAGAAGAAAAGAACAAAAAAAAATAGAAGTTACTAACCCGAAATGGAATTATGAAAAATTTCGTTGCAATCAATAGAGTAATAAAAAAAAAGAAAATAAATAAGTAATCCAACGATTTC